TGCCCAAGGAATTCCAAGAATTCTTGTTATACATTTATTCCAACTCTCAATCCTCTTTTCGAGATTCATCGATATTGAATCAATTGAACGCACTTCTAACACCTGTTCAACTTTTGGAAGACCTTGGGTTATATCACCAGATCTGGATTTTTCATATATAAAAGTAACTAATGTATCTCCTTCGTAAAGGATTTCCCCATAATGTCCATGAACAGTTGCTCCTGGAGTAGCCAAATAAGGCTTAGCCGATCGTATTACCACAGAGTCACCTTGAAGAATTAGAACTTGACCCGATTTTAAATGCGGTCCTTTTTTGGCTATACATACATTTTCACAAAGAAACTGACCAAGACTAACGATTGTAGATGTCTCTTCACAATAATTGTAATGGAGAAAATACCAATTCAAATTCAATGGATTCAAAATGATGTTACTGCACGAATAGGGATTATAAATTTTACCATTTTCATCCAGTAAATAATATTTAAGTATTTGAAAAATCTGTTTGAAATTATCAAGTTGCAAATAGTTAGTTACCAAGATCTGATTATGGGTTATTAAATGGGAAAATAAATCAAAATTAGAAATTGGAAAGCCTGTTCCTAAGGGGCCCAACGAATTCCTAATTGGAATGAGCAGGTCCTTTTTGATTGATTCTTTTATCACATTGGTTGATTTTACATCGTTGAATGGGCCTATTCGAGAACAATTAGACGATGACAAAATTATCAAAGATTGAGATTCCTTATTTCGATTCAATAACGTATGAATAGTTCCTTGATTTGGATTAAGGGATTCTTGAATCCTTGGCTTGGAATAGGAATAAATGGAAGAAAACGGATTGACATTAGCGCGATCTGATCCATTCTCAGAGATGAATCCTGAACCCGACGGATCGTTTCTTTTTCCGGTATATGCAATAGGTGACTTCGCTAAGTCGATTCTTAGAAAATCTCTAATCAAACCATTTGTCCTTATTTCAACAAAGGAAGCACAGGCCTTTTCGATCTTTTTGTCTTGGTCCCAGTTCAGCACTAAACAAGTCCGAACTAATTGAATATTTGTGTCCCAAATTTCAAGAATTGGGTCGTAATAAAGGATATAATTGACAACTCGAAGTTGTAGATTATCACTTTCCTGCAAGAGATCCGGCGGGAAAAGTCTTCCTAAATTTATACCATCTGTTTTTTTATATGGGACTACAGGTTGAACCAAAACAAAATAATTTTTTTCATACCTGGAAAGTTTCATTCGTTGGATATAGAGCCAATTTTTCAATTTTTTGTATTCTTTTGAATTCTGTTTTCCCCCTCCTGGTGGTATCAATCGAAATGCCTTATTTGTCTTTCCAGGAAAATGGATATCTCCAGAAAAGATTATCAGTTTAATTTTTTCTGCTTTTTTCTTCACTCGGACCAATCCGCCTACCCGACTTCTTCTATTTAAAGTTATTTGTGTATCTACCCCAATAATACTATTGTGCCGTACCATTATGGAAGAAGATTCGGCCAAAATGTGGACTTCCACGGGAATAAAAAAAAATGGATTTACTTCCTTTTGGTATTTTGGCCAAAGTACATTGACTCCTCGATATTCAATCAAATCCTCTTCGTTGACAATTGAATTAAGTTCTCTAGTCTCATATTTAGTAAGTCCCGAGCTCTTTCTTATATATCGAGGATCATCAAAATAAGCAAGAATACTATTTCTACGGAGAATACCATTTCTGGGGATTTCAATTGAGATACCCGAAGAAGGTATGAGTGGGTTCTCGCCTTCTGGAATCGATTCGAGTGGGATGATGACTCTATTTCTTCGCCTCTTTGCCAATAAATCAGAATTCCCCTCGAGAATGGACGGATATCTGAGATTCCAACGACCAGTACATGTCATTCGATTAAGTTCTGAATAATCAGGAATCCTATCTCCTTTTTGATTTTTACCAGAAAAATACGAACTAAAAAATTTGTGTCTAACTTGATTATTAGTTACTGAGGGGTTAGAAATATATCTTCGCTTAACAGAAAGAGAATAAGCGTTTATTTGATCTTGATCCTTATGGATCGAACAGGGGCCTGGACTGGATCTCCAGGGCTCCCCTAATAATATCCATAAATGGCTTGTTTTTGGTAAGAGATGAATATTACCATATGTAAATTCAGGTGCATGGTACACATCAGTATTCCAGTGCATTTCGCCCTCTGAGTCAGAATAAATATGTTTTCGAACTTTCTCTTTCAAATTCAAAGTGGATGTTCTCGCGCGAATCTCAGCAATGACTTGTTCTGATTCTACATATTGATCGTTTTGAACTAAAAGAAAACTTTTGGGCGGAATACACACATTGTGTATAATATCTTCACTCTCAATAGTTACATACAAGTCTCTAGAACATAGAAAAGCAGGATGTCCATGACGTGTACGTGTCGGATGAACCAAATCCTCGTTGAATTTTATTTTTCCATTAGAAGGGGCTCGCACATGTTCTGCAGTACCCCCTGTGAATACTCCGCCGGTATGAAAAGTTCTTAATGTTAATTGAGTGCCCGGTTCGCCAATAGATTGACCTGCAATAATACCTACAGCTTCTCCCAATTCGACCAGGTCGTCATGAGCCGGACTTCGGCCATAACATAATTGACAAATCCAAGACGTACTCCTACAAGTAAAGGGAGTTCGAATAGAGATTGGTTGTGCTCTAAAAGTTATGAATCTATTGACAAGTCCAACTCCAATATCTTGATTTCTAGTAGCAATGCATCGCGAACCTATATATATATCATCCGCTAATACACGCCCAATTAATGTTTGGATAAAAATCCTGTCCGCCATCATTCCATTTCGAGGACTTACCGAAATACCTCGGACAGTGCCGCAATCTGTTCGACGTACAACAATGTGTTGAACTACTTCAACAAGTCTGCGCGTGAGATATCCTGCATCTGATGTTCGGATAGCGGTATCCACAACTCCTTTACGGGCTCCATAACACGAAATAATATATTCTGTTAAAGAGAGTCCTTCGCGTAAATTGCTTTGAATGGGTAAATCAATCATTTGCCCTTGTGGATCCGACATTAATCCTCTCATACCTACTAATTGATGTACCTGAGATGCATTTCCTCTGGCTCCCGAAAAAGACATTATATGGACTGGATTAAAAGGATCGGTCATCCGAAAATTAGGATTCATTTCTTGTCGCAAATATTCACTTGTGGCATACCAGATCTCGATCGATTGACGTAATTTTTCTACCGCGTGTACATTCCCATAATGATGGTGTTTTTCCAAAATAAAACTTTGTTGTTCAGCGTCTTGAACTAGCCATCTTTTAGAAGGTATTGTTAAAAGATCATCAATTCCTAATGAAATAGATGCGGCGGTAGCTTGTCGGAAACCCAGAGTCTTTACTTGATCCAGGATATGTGATGTATATCCTATTCCATAGTGATCAATAAATCGACTAATAAGTCGTTTCATGGCAGTTCCGTCTATCATTTTATTGTGAAAGACCTGAGTGGGCCGTTCTGCCATCAGTACCTCCATATTGCGCTGAGTAGAATTTGACAATGGGTTTGAGTCAGTGATTGTAAAACTTCCTTTTCTAGATCTTGATTCACGTAGAAATTCCGCAATTGCAATTATAGTCCTAGTTAACCCGGTGAGACTCGAATTCCCCCTGGTAGCATAGAATTACAACAGCCCTGCCAAAACCCCTGTATGGCTTCTTCTATTTCTCGATAAAGAGAAATATGACCGAGAGTGGTTCGAATATATATATAAAGAATTTCTTTTTTTATACTTCTTACTATTAGATAGTGTCCATAAATCTCATAATAGGTCCCCGAAGATTCATAGTGAATTTCGATGGGAGTTTCTCTTGCAGCAATAACGCGTTGATCTAGTCGCCACCGCAGCCACAAGGGACTACCTAAATTGATACGTTTTTGCCGATAAGCTCCAATTGCATCATAGGCATTAGAAAAAAAAGGTTCTTTTTTTTTTGTATACTTATAGTTATTATCTTCATTTTGATAGTTTATACGATTACATGGATTATACCTATTTACACAAATACCCCGACGATTTCCACTCGTTAAGAAATAGAGTCCACTAAGCATATCTTGAGTTGGTGCAGAAATGGGATCTCCAATAGTTGGAGACAAAAGATTCATATGAGAAAACATAAGTAAACGTGCCTCTGCTTGAGCCTCCAAAGATAAAGGCACATGAACAGCCATTTGATCCCCGTCAAAGTCTGCATTGAAGCCCTTACAAACTAATGGATGTAAACAAATAGCACGCCCTTCCACTAAAATGGGCAGGAATGCCTGTATGCCTAATCTATGCAGAGTAGGCGCTCTATTTAGCAATACAGGATGGTCATCCAGAATTTCCTGAAGTATTTCCCATACAATCGGTTTTTTTTTTCGAATTTGACTTTTAGCAACTCCGATGTTCGAAGCAAGATGTTTTCTAATTAGGTCACGAATTACAAATGCCTGGAAAAGTTCTATTGCTATTTCGCGAGGTAATCCACATCGATGTAATGAAAGTGAAGGGCCCACAACAATCACGGACCGCCCTGAATAATCGACCCGTTTACCAAGCAAAGTCTCGCGAACTCTTCCTTCTTTGCCTTCAATTACATCTGAAAGAGACTTGTAAACTCTATTATGATCATCCCTCATCGGTTGTCCGCAAATTCCATTATCAAGAAGTGCATCCACGGCTTCTTGCAGCAATTTTTCCTGAGATATTATTAATTCTTCTGGCGTAGCTATACTTGTTGTTAATAGATCTGTAAGAGTATTATTCCGATAGATAATTCTTCTATAGATTTCATTAATATCCGAGGTCACTAGTTTATCCTCATCTATATGATAGATTGGTCTCAACTCAGGAGGAAGAACTGGTAATAGACGCAAAACCATCCATTTTGGTTCTATATTTGTTCGAATAAAATGCTTAGCCAATTCCATGCGTCTAAGCAAAAAATC